ATAGAATAATGAAAATCTATAATAGAAATGTTGCATATTTCTATATCTATATCTCCCGAGAACCTCCTTTTTTTTTACTAGAATCCCTGTTGGATCGGATTCTAACGAATCCTTAGGGAACTCGTAAGAAACTCTTTATTATAAGATAAGGACGGGAGAACAAGAATAAAAAAGCGGATTATCATACATCTATTTTGTGTAGAAAGATGAATAGGTACACTTATTTAGTTCTACATTCCTTGCACTTATTATATACTTATAATAAATATACTTATCATAAGATATATTTCTAACAAGTACAAATATTAAATCGAGGCACCTATTCTATGACAGATTTCAATTTACCCTCTATTTTTGTGCCTTTAGTGGGCCTAGTATTTCCGGCAATTGCAATGGCTTCTTTATCTCTTCATGTTCAAAAAAACAAGATTGTTTAGATCCGATGGGATCAAATCTCATCAATTTATTTTAACACTTGGACTTGGATCATAATACAGATATCTTTTAGTGGAATAGGGTACGGTACGACATGTGACTCCCTCCGAGCACAAATAAAAAAGCTGTTATTGTTATGCATGCAGATCCATGATATATGGATAAATGCATGTATATTATATGTGGGTATAGCTGTTTTTGTTTTCAAATAGATCAGCGAATATCTGAAATAGAAAGTCAATGTATCTATATGTATGTAGATATACATAGTGGGATCATATGAAGGGGATGTTATTATTTTATATCTAACCAATTCGATTAATTACTCCTAATGGTTTACATCATAATAGTGCTAGTTGCTGAGAGTTACTTCGGGATCAAAACAAAAAAAAGTAAAGTCAAATTCATTTGGCTTATTCTATTATCTCAATTGCAATAGAATGCAACTGGATCGAGTATGAACTGGCAATCCGAACGTATATGGATAGAACTTGTAACGGGGTCTCGAAAAACAAGTAATTTCTGCTGGGCCTGTATCCTTTTTTTAGGTTCACTAGGATTCTTATTGGTTGGAACTTCCAGTTATCTTGGTAGAAATCTGATATCCGTATTTCCCTCTCAGGAAATCCTTTTTTTTCCCCAAGGAATCGTGATGTCTTTCTATGGGATCGCTGGTCTGTTCATTAGTTCCTATTTGTGGTGCACAATTTCGTGGAATGTAGGTAGTGGTTATGATCTTTTTGATAGAAAAGAAGGAATAGTGTGTATTTTTCGTTGGGGATTTCCTGGAATAAATCGTCGCATCTTCCTTCGATTCCTTATGAGAGATATCCAGTCAATCAGAATGGAAGTTAAAGAGGGTCTTTATCCTCGTCGTGTCCTTTATATGGAAATCAGAGGCCAGGGAGCCATTCCCTTGACTCGTACCGATGAGAATTTTACTCCACGAGAAATTGAACAAAAAGCTGCTGAATCGGCCTATTTCTTGCGCGTACCAATTGAAGTATTTTGAAATGAACTGAAGAATGAATGCTTTCTCCGCATGAGGGAAGGAACTCAGGAATCCCCTTTTTAATATAACTGAAGTTTCTTCGGAACGTTTATTCGAGCAAAACATGTTCGATTCTATTTCCCCCGTTCCGTTGGTAATACCGTTGTGTTGTGGCCCATAGAATAAAGCAGGCGGACGAATACGGAACAACCATAATAAGAAGCTATTTTTATCCACCAAAACAAAAACTCTTTTTTTTACATATGGAACTAAACTCAATTCTTTCATACTAGTAACAAATCTAATAAGTATGTATTCATCACACATATCAGAACATTTCGGAATACAGTACAGAATTCATCTTTTTATTTTTAGGACCAATATTTTGAATTGATACGTTAGATACAGATGGATCGTATCTCGTAAATTATCTCTCTTTCATCAATCGATGTTTCTTTTTTTTTATCCTTTCTTTTGCTCCTTGATGACCAAACGATTGGATCTCTCATAACTATTCAATTTCTCCCTTGTTTTGCCACCCATTTCGGATTTCATCATCAATATTCTTCAGAAATATCCCCTCAATTATTCCTGGGCTGTGGGTAGCCAGTGAAACATTTCGAAATAATTGATTGATCCAGGGGGAGTTCTTTCGTCTCGAAATCCGAATAATATTCATTACTTCAAGTGGTTTTTCGGGCATTCATCGAAAGGAACAAATGAAGATACAATTGGTTCGAATTTGACCAATTGAGATATCTGGGAACTTGATTATTTCTTCATTCGAAACGGACCTTTATTCTATTTCTATATTCTTTCTAGATCCAAGGACTAAACAATTCAAAAAAAAAGAAGGAATAGATCCGATCCATAGGTTCCATACCTTGTTATAGAACTCATGCTTCATAGAAATATCGGATCAGATAGAGTCGGCGAATGAAGCAGTTTCATTAACAATTTACAGAACAGATTAAAAGTGCCAAAAAAGAAAGCATTGACTCCCCTCCCATATCTTGCATCTATAGTCTTTTTGCCCTGGTGGATCTCTCTCTCATTTAATAAAAGTCTGGAACCTTTAGTTACTAATTGGTGGAATACAAGGCAATCCGAAACTTTTTTGAATGATATTCAAGAGAAGAACGTTCTAGAAAGATTCATAGAATTAGAACAACTATTCCTGTTGGACGAAATGATAAAGGAGTACCCGGAGACACAGATACAAAAGCTTCGTATAGGAATCCACAAAGAAACAATACAATTGGTCAAAATGCACAATGAAGATCATATCCATATAATTTTGCATTTCTCGACAAATATAATCTGTTTTGCTATTCTAAGTGGTTATTCTATTCTGGGTAATGAAGAACTTGTCATTCTTAATTCTTGGGTTCAGGAATTCCTCTATAACTTAAGCGACACAATAAAAGCTTTTTCTATTCTTTTATTAACTGATTTATGTATCGGATTCCACTCGCCCCATGGTTGGGAACTAATGATTGGTTCGGTCTACAAAGATTTTGGATTTGCTCATAATAATCAAATTATATCTGGTCTTGTTTCCACTTTTCCAGTCATTCTAGATACAATTTTGAAATATTGGATCTTCCATTATTTAAATCGTGTATCTCCTTCACTTGTAGTGGTTTATCATTCAATGAATGAATGAAGAACTCATTTGATCTGCCGATATCAATCAAATCCGAATGTTACTTCGTACATAAACAAACCATTTTTAATCTGACTCACTCTTTATACTTCTACCCGTCTAAGGGATTCCCCCTCCAGTACAATGGCAGAATCGTGGATAGGGAACTATACTAGCTACCTACCTAATTTATTGTAGAAATTTCCGGGATCAATAATTGGACCATGCAAAATAGAAATACCTTTTCTTGGGTAAAGGAACAGATGACTCGATTCATTTCCGTATCGATCATGATATATGTCATAACTCGGACATCTATTTCAAATGCATATCCCATTTTTGCGCAGCAGGGTTATGAAAATCCACGAGAAGCAACTGGGCGTATTGTATGCGCCAATTGCCATTTAGCTAATAAGCCCGTGGATATTGAGGTTCCACAAGCTGTGCTTCCTGATACTGTATTTGAAGCAGTTGTTAGAATCCCTTATGATATGCAACTGAAACAAGTTCTTGCTAATGGGAAAAAGGGGGCTTTGAATGTGGGGGCTGTTCTTATTTTACCCGAGGGATTCGAATTAGCTCCCCCCGATCGTATTTCTCCCGAGATGAAAGAAAAGATAGGCAATCTGTCTTTTCAGAGTTATCGCCCCACTAAAAGAAATATTCTTGTGGTAGGTCCTGTTCCTGGTCAGAAATATAGTGAAATCGTCTTTCCCATTCTTTCCCCGGACCCTGCTACTAAGAAAGACGTTCACTTCTTAAAGTATCCCATATATGTAGGTGGGAACAGGGGAAGAGGTCAGATTTATCCCGATGGGAACAAGAGTAACAATACAGTCTATAATGCTACAGCAGCAGGTATAGTAAGCAGAATAGTACGTAAAGAAAAAGGGGGGTATGAAATAACCATAGCTGACGCATCGGATGGACACCAAGTGGTTGATATTATACCTCCAGGACCAGAACTTCTTGTTTCAGAGGGTGAATCTATCAAGCTTGATCAACCATTAACGAGTAATCCCAATGTGGGTGGATTTGGTCAGGGAGATGCAGAAATAGTACTTCAAGATCCATTACGTGTCCAAGGTTTGTTGTTCTTCTTGGCATCTGTTATTCTGGCACAAATCTTTTTGGTTCTAAAAAAGAAACAGTTTGAGAAGGTTCAATTGTCCGAAATGAATTTCTAGATCCACGGATTCATCAAGTTGGTAAAAAGAGCCGAATTGTTGTGATCGATGCAATTATGTATGATTCAAAAAAATCATGGAAAATGTTTTGCTTGCTTTGTTTATACTGTTTTTCTGCGAGATGCCGGAAATTGCTTGTATCCCATTCCTAGCAATAGTATGTATATTGCGAAGAAGACTACTTGATCCCCCCTTCTTTTTTTCAATCAAAATGGGAGTGTTGTGACTATGTTAGGCCTCCCATTGGCAGATTGTAAATGCCATGTAATGCATCAATAGTTTTTTTGTACCTAAAAGAATCGAATTCTAATAGATAATAGGCATAAGTAGGAGGAGAATACACGCGGATAAATGAAAGGAACAAATGATTCTAGGAGGGATTACTCGTCTTCCTAATCTTCCACACAAGAAAAGGGTGGAAAATTCCTTTTCTTGTGTGGAAATAATAATGATTCTTGATCCTGTTCGTCAAAGATTACTATTTATTTGATTTTCCAGTTCTATCGGAACTCGTTTGTTTCGATTCATAAGAAGTAGTGGACAAACAAAAAAAGGGGTGGGAGTAACTTACTGAGTAAATAAAACTTCTTCAATGAACTTATAAAAAAAGTAAAAAAAAAGAAAATTTGAACTGTGATGAAATAATCAATAAGGATTGGGATATGCGCAAAAATCCAAGATTTCATCTTTTCGCCCGGAGCATTAAGAGTCTTTTTTTTGCTTGAAATTTTCTTTTTCTAGA